AATATGTAAAATAAACAAACCAAGATATTGTAATATATAAAAGTTTTCTTCTTTTAATATTACAAGTTTATAAAACTTTACATATTAAAATAAAACTTTACATATTAAAATAAAACTTTACATATTAAAATAAAACTTTACATACTTTTATCTCTATATTTTATATTTAAACCCCCAAACCCCCTTAAATATAAAAATTTTCCCATTTAAACCCCCAAAATTATTTTATAACACTCAACAATTAAAATAATAAAATATAATGGGAAAATTTTTATATTTAAGAGTTATCTCTTAAATATAAAAATAATTTATATAAAAAAAGCACAAAAATTAAGTTTAAACAAACCAATAAAATGATCAAAATAAAACCCAAAAAAATTAAACAGCCCAAAGCAATTTACCATATCACCATTCCATATAAAAACCCAACAAAACAAAAAAAATAAGAACCAAAAAACTAAAAAAAGAATTCAAATCAGAAATAATAACACCCAAAAACATAACAATCTCCAAATCAAAAATAACAAACATCAACATAATAATAAAAAAATGAATCCTAAAAGAATTTTGAATAAGACCAACACTAACAAAACCACTCTCAAAAGAAGAAATCTTAGAATTAAAATCTAATTTAAACCTTAAAACAAAATTCAACAAATAAAACAACAGAATAAAAAACAAAGCAAACAAAAACACCAAAAACAAAATAAACAAAAAAATAAAAACATTTAAATAGTTTAAAACTTTTATGAAATTCCTTTCGTACTAATCAATATAAAAAAAAATAATAAACAAGATAAACAATTCTATCTCACAATGAATTAAACTAATATCACGTCTCATTATCTAAAAGAAGAACAGTCTTAAATACCAAATCTTCTTCTTCCTTGGTTTATGAGAATACAACATCGATGTAAAACTTACCACTAATATAAGAACTATATAAGGTATGATTTTCTGTTAACTCCGGAGTAATTCTTTAAAATAAAAATAGTAAAAAAAAATTATATAATATTTCTTCCCTAGAAAACTTTTAAAAGAAAAAAAATAAACCTTTAAAAAAGAATTTCCGAAGACTTATCTTTGTTTTAATATATTTATCTTTTATTAGATAAAAATTAAATTCAACAAAAAGAAAGAAGATAACTAACCATATTCTTCATTCATACTGGAACCCAATAAAAGCACAAATTATTTTGCTACCTTAATGTCCTCACGCTAAGACTGCCATTTAAAAATCATAGGGCAGAAGACAGATTTAAAATAAATCCTAAGTCTTTAATAAACATTTGATCAAGACATCAATTTCTCAATCTATATTAAAATAAAAAACTTTATTTTATTGTTTACTAATATTTAGATAATAAATTGTATAAAAATTTATACAAAAAAATAATAATAATAAAAATAATTTGGTAGAGTAATAACACTCGTAAATAAAAAACTTCAAATTATAAATACCAAAACAAAAACTAAAAAGATATAATTTTCTAATATCAAAAACCAAAACAGATATAATAAAAGACGATATATCAACACTAAATTTGCTATAATTATTTTTGTAACAAAAAATCAAAACAAACCTTAAACCTTTTATTTCTATTTTATATAAAAATATAAATTTCCTAAAATAGTATGCAATACTAACATATAAATAAATAAAATTTTAAGCTCTAAATTTCTTTTACACCACAAGTAAACATTTTTAATAAACTAAAAAGCTAACTAATCCAAAAGACCAAAACATCAATTTTTAAAATTCTCCAATAAAGTAACCTCCAAAGCAATAGGCATAAATCTATGATTAGCCCCACAAATCTCAGAACACTGACCATAAAACACCCCAACCATTGGAAAATTATAACAAACAGTACTCAAAATACCACTCATAGCATCCAATTTAATAGATATAGAAGGTAAAGCTCAAGCATGAATAACATCAGCAGAAGTAATACAAAAACGAATATTTGTATTACAAGGCACAACACAACGATTATCAACCTCCAAAAGACGAGGCTCACCCAAAAGCAAAGAATCATTCAATTTCATATAAGAATCAAACTCTAAACCCTCAATATCTCTAAATTCATAACTTCAATACCATTGATGACCTGTAACCTTAACAGTCAAATTACTATCCAATCTTATAAGACCATAATAATAAAGAAGACTCAAAGAAGGAACTATTTGAAAAACCAAAATAACAGTAGGAAAAACACTACACAAAAGCTCACTAAATTGATATTCAATCTTTTTAGATTTAAAATAATAAGTATTAACCATTAAAAAAACAAATAAAAAAGTAACAAAAACCAAAACCCCTAAAAGCAATCTACAATTAAAATTATGAAATCAATCCATATAACTACAAAAAACACTATTAGAAAACCCCAAAGCATAACCTTGAAAATAATTACCCAATAATCTTTTTTCCCTTTGATTGGAAGTCAAAAATACTAAATATACTAAAAGATCATACTCCTAAAAATTCTTAACTGCTTCAAAGTTATATTTTAAATAAACTAAAAGAGTAAATACAGATTAAAATTTTTAGTTTTGAAGACCAATAGTTTAAACTTAACTTAAATCTGCAAAATAAACAATTATCAACACCATAAAATTTAATTAAACCAACCATAAAAACCATACCAAAAACACTAGAAATAACACTAAAACACATAAAATAAAAAAACATCATAGAACTAAGATAAGAAGAAAAAACAAAAAACAAATTCATCATAATAAACTCAAAAGTAATAATAATAAAAATAAAACGACGCCACTTAAAAAACAAAGAAATTAAACTAATAAAAAAAAAAATCAAAAAGTGTAAAACCTCTCAAACCGCAATTGAACATAGTAAATTCTACTAAACACTCCCGGCCTCCTTTAGTTGGTGGATTTTCCATCTTCAGATTAAAAGTCTGACACTTTAAACTTAAGTTAACCAACTTTATTCATTTAAATAAAGAAAAATAAGACGAGAAAAAATATAACTTTGAATAAAGAAAACAAAACATTCCATTATAATAGCAAAAATCACAATAAAAACATATTTATCACCAATAACAACCTCAAATAACATATACAAAGCTATTCTAATTAAATGACCAACCATAATATTAACAGTCAAACGAACAGTAAGAGCAATAGGACGACTAAATTCACTAACAACTTCAACAACCAATATACTTAAAGTTTTAAAAAACCCATCACCATCCTTCCTCATATAAACAGAAAATTTCTCGCTAGAAATAAAAGTTAAAAAAGTACTCATTCATGCAACCATAGCATAAACTAAAGTAAACTCAATTATACCACAAGGACAAAAAGAATAACAAAAATAACCACCAAAACAACAAGTTAATAAAACAACAAAAGTAAACAAAGAAACCAAAGAACTCAAAGGTAAACTAGAAGTATAAGAAAAAACACCAACTAAAGAACTAAAAAAACCTTTAGCTAAACAATTTAACATACTATCCTTTATAAAAAAAGCAAACTGCAAAACAAACACAAAAATTACAATATCTAATAAATAAACTTGATTAATATCTAATAAAATAAACAAACAAAAAAAAACAAAAGAACAATAGAAATAGGCAACAAAATAAATCAAAAAAACATTATCATCAAATCATAACGATAACGAGGATAAGAACTACGAATAAAGATAAGCAAAGAAAAAATAAGCAAAGAAAAGATAATAGAGCCACAAAAAAACAAAAAAGAAAACAAAACACTGAAAAAAATTAAAACCCCATATTCACTAAGAAACAAAAACACAAAAGCAACACTAGAAAATTCAGTATTAAAACCACTAACAAGCTCACTCTCACCCTCAGCAAAATCAAAAGGAGCACGATTCAACTCACCCAAAACTATAAACAAAAAAGGAAAAAACAAAATTAATAAAGAAAAACTAAAAAAACTAAAAAAACTAAAAATACCAATATGCAAAATAATACAAAGAATATAGAGAGAGAAAGCAATCTCGTAAGAAATACTTTGCCTTCTAGCACGAATAGCCCCAATTATAGAATATTTAGATTTAGAAACAACACCACTAATTAAAGTACCATAAACAGAAAAACCAACTATACATAAAAAAAACAACAAAGCATAGTTAAAAGTGAAAAACTCAAAAAAATAAGGCAAAGTCATTCACTCCAAAAATATAACTAAAAAAGATAAACCAGGTACTAAAATAAAGGAAACCATAGAAATATGTAAAGGTAAAAGTTGCTCTTTACTCAATAACTTAATACCATCAACAATAGCCTGAATAACACCCATAAAACTAACTTTAGTAGGACCCAGACGATTCTGAGAAGTACCTAAAAGATGACGCTCGTACAAAGTAATAAAAGCAATAGATTGAATAATAAAAAACATCAACAACAAAACCATAATTAAAACTAAAATCAACAAGACGTAAAATTTTTGGATTTACAGTCCAACGTTTTAAAATTAAACTAACATCCTTCAGCAAAAATTCTTAATAATCCAAATATTATATTTTAAATAAACTAAATGCTGTTAAATTTTACGAAGAGCACCCCCATAACAAAGAAAAACACTAACAAAATTTATAAAAAACAACAAACAACAAACAATTAAAATAAAAAACAAAAAATAAACATCATAATAAAAAATATTAATACCTAAAGAACTACCAACAACAACAAAAATAGGACTAAAAACAAAAAAACTAATCAAAAACACAAAAAAAGAAAAAGAATAATTAAAATAATAAAAACTAGAAAGACTAGAAAAATAAACTACAATAACAAAAACCCCACTAAGAAAAAGTAAACAAATAAAATAAGAATACCAAACAAAAGTAAAAAAAGAAACTATAGGTATACAAACCAACAAAGAAAATACTAAAAAAAAACTAGATTTTATAGGATCTATTATAAGAAAACTACAATAACAAAAAAAAATACTAAAAAATAAAAATATATAAACATTAATAAGATTTCAAAACCTTTTCATTGTAAGTGAAACATTCTAATTAAACTAAAAATCTCAATAAGAGAAAAATTCACTTATAGGGTATGAACCTATCGGACTTAACTATCCTATCTTATTTAAAGTCGGCCAGGACTTAAGGGAAACAACCTTTTAGTTAACAGCTAAATATTCTCAAATTAAAATAACCCTTAAAAAAATTATAAACAACAAAAAAATAACAAACACAATAGAACTAAAATCCAACCTCTTCATATAGCTCAAAGACAAAAACCCAGAAAATCTAAAAAAACTAAAACCCTTAAAACCAACAAAATTCAAAAACAAATCAAAATACTTATTATTAACTAAAAAACGAATAGAAAGAAGAGGAATATAATCACCAACAAACTTATAAGACAACTCTTTAAAAACAAACTTCAAACCAACCACAAGAACAAAAAAAGAAAAAAAAAAAAACAACAAAGGGCAATAAAAATCTAAATACAAAAACAAAGAAGGCAAAGATAACAAATTAAAATTCAACCACCAAATAAAAACAATAGAAAAAAACACCAAAAACAAACTCAAAAAATTCATCAAAAAATTATTACTATAATGTATAAAAACAGAATTAAAAACAGAAAAAATCCTTTTCCAAAGACGATATCTATAAGCAAAAGTCAAAAAAACAGAAACAAAAAACAAAACAGAAAAAAACACCATAAAATTATTAGAAAAAAACATCTCCAAAATAATATCCTTACTAACAGAACCTCTAGAAAAAACAAGACCACATAAACAAAAAAGAGTAACCAATATCTGAACCTGAATATAATAAGGTAAATTACCAACACCATTATAATTACGACCATCCTGTTGACCAAAAGAACAATGAATAATATAACCCACCTGCATAAACAAACAACTCTTGAACAAAGCATGCCTCAAAAGATGAATAAAACAAACAAAATTTAAACCAAGACCCAAAGTAACCATAGAGAAACCTATTTGAGATAAAGTACTAAGAGCAACAACCTTCTTCAAATCCTCCTCAAAAAGAGCAGAAACACTAGAAAAAAACATAGTAAAAACACCAACAATCAAAACAACACTTATTAAAGACTTAGAAAAAACCAAACAATTAAAATTCATCAAAAGAACCAAACCAGCAGTAACCAAAGTACTACTATGAACCAAAGAACTAACAGGAGTAGGAGCACTCATAGCTTTAGGTAACCAACCACTAAAAGGAAACTGAGCACTTTTAGTAAAAGCAGTCAAAATAAGAAAAACAGCTAAATAATAAGAAAAATAAGAAAAACCAGAAAAATAAAAACTACTAAAAAACCTTATAGAAAAAAAAACAAACATAAAAAAATCACCAAGACGATTAGTAAGAACAGTATTTATAGAACCACTACAACTATCTCAATTATTATAAAAAAGTACCAAAAAAAAACTAGAAATACCAAGCAAATCCCAACTCAACATCATACAAAAAACACTATTAGAAAAAATCAAAGAAAACATACTACCAACAAAAATCAAAAGAACAAAAAAATAATAATAAAAATTAACCTCTCCATTCAAATAATAACAACTATAAACAAAAACACTAACAGAAACTAAAAAAAGAATAAAAGAAAACAAAAAACTATTAAAAAAAAAATTAAACTTCAAACAAAGAAAACCCCAATCAAAAAAATAAATACCCAATTTAAAAAATGGAAAAATAAACAAAAAACAAACAAAAAACAAACAAAAAATAAACACACAAAAAACAAAAAGATTCAATTACAGTTAAACCATTTGCACCAAAAACAAACATTCTACTTAAACTAAACTGTATCCTGGCCTTCTTTAGAGGTAAAATCTTCTGTATGCAAAACAAATATTTTATAATAAACTAAACCCCCAATTAGAAGGAATTCTAAAATAAATTTCAGATTGATAACTATGCCCAAAAACACTTATACTCATAGCATACTCAGGTCTATTATAACAAAAAGAATCATTAAGTATAACACGATAACTAATAAAAGATTCAATCAAAGTATAAATAAAAACAAATAAAGCAAACATACTTAACATAGAACCATAAGAAGAAATAATATTTCAAACAGAATAAACATCAGGATAATCAACATATTTACGAGGAAAACCATGTAACCCAGCAAAATGTAAAGGAAAAAATGTCAAATTAACACCAATAAAAAATAAAACAAACACAACAATTATCATAGTTTTATCGTAAACAAAACCAGTTATAAAAGGCCATCACAAAGACACAGCAGTAAAAAGACCAAAAACAGCACCCAAACTAAGAACATAATGAAAATGACTTACAACATAATATGTATCATGTAAAATAATATCAATACTAGAATTAGACAATATAACACCTGTTATACCACCAACAGTAAAAAGAAAAATAAAACCTAAAACCCACAACATAGTAGGTTGAAAAATAATTTTAGTACCAAATAAAGTAGCCAATCAACTAAAAACCTTAACACCAGTAGGAACAGCAATAATTATAGTAGCAGCAGTAAAATAAGCACGAGAATCCAAATCCATACCAACAGTGTATATATGGTGAGCCCAAACTACACAACCAATCAAACCAATACTTAAAATTGCATAAACCATACCCAAAACCCCAAATACTTCTTTTTTTCCTGTTAAATAAAGAGTACTCTGACTAATAATACCAAAAGCAGGCAAAATCAAAATATAAACCTCAGGATGACCGAAAAATCAAAACAAATGCTGATAAATTAAAGGATTACCACCAGCACAAGGATCAAAAAAAGAAGTATTTAAATTACGATCCGTCAATAACATTGTAATAGCACCAGCCAAAACAGGCAAAGATAAAACAAGTAAAAAAACAGTAACAAAAACAGTCCAAACAAAAAGACTTATATGCTCCAAAGAAATAGAACTAGAACGTAAATTCTTAGTTGTACATATAAAATTAATACCACCTAAAATAGAACTAACACCAGCACAATGTAAACTAAAAATAGCTAAATCAACACTACTACCAGGATGACCTATAGTAGATAAAGGAGGATAAACAGTCCAACTAGTACCACAACCAGAATCAACAAAACAAGCATCTAAAATAAGAAATATAGAAGTAGGTAATAATCAAAAACTAATATTATTTAAACGTGGAAAACTTATATCAGGGGCTCCCAATATTAAAGGAACCATTCAATTACCAAAACCACCAATCATACTAGGTATAACCATAAAAAAAATCATCAAAATAGCATGAGCAGTCAAAACAGAATTATATAACTGACCATCACCCAGAAGATAACCTGGTTTAGCTAACTCAATACGAATAATTATAGACAAACAAGTACCAACCATACCAGATCACAAACCAAAAATAAGATACAAAGAACCAATATCCTTATGATTACAACTTTCCAACCAAACAGAAATACCACTATAGTATTTAAAAACATTTAAATAGTGTTATAAAAATAAAATTTAACACTATAAAATAAAACATTAAATCAAAAAACATTAAAACACATAAAAATTAATGGATAAGAAAAATAAACATTAATAACATTAAAAAACAAATATTCCTTACCCATAAAAGATCTAACAATCAAATAAACCCTATAATAAAAAGCAACAAAAAAATAAACAAACACTAAAAAAAAAGAACCCCAAATAAATGCAAAAGACATACTGATAGTCATAAATTCAGACAAAAAAGACAAAGATGGAGGAGTACCACTATTAGATAAAAAACAAACACAAAAAAAAATAGAAAATAAAACACTAGAAGATATAAAACTATTAAAATAATAAATCATACGACTACCCAAGACATGATAAAACTCACCAATAAAATAAAATATCAAAGTAGAAGTATAACCATGAGCAACCATCAAAACCAAACTACTTAACTTACCAGAAAGACTAATAAACAACATAGACAAAAGCAAAAAACTTATATGAGCAATAGAAGAATAAGCAGCCAAAGACTTAGCATCACTTTGAAAAACACAACTAAAAGCAGCCAAAATCATACCTAAAAAAGCAATAAACAACCAAAAATTAACATGGCAAAAACTTAAACTCTTCATAATACGTAAAAAACCAACAGTACCAAGTTTCAACAACAAACCAGCCAATAATATACTAGCAGAAGTAGGAGCTTCAACATGAGCCTTAGGCAATCACAAATGTAAAAAAAACACCGGAAATTTTATTATAAAAGTCAAAGACAAAACAAACATCAATTCCCAAGAAACAATAAAATCAAAATAACAAAACAAAAAAGAAAAATCACAAGTAAAATAACAAAACAAAAAAGGAAAAGAACAAAAAGCCGCATAAAAAATTAAATAATAACTAGAACTAATTTTTTCAATCTGAAAACCATAGCCTAAAATCATACACAAAATAGGAAATATAGACAACTCAAAAAAAATATACAAAACAATAAAACTAGAAGAACAAAAAAACATAATACAAACAAAAATCAAAAACTGAGTAAAATAAATCAAATCCGGAAATTTTTCACTAAACACAATAATACCATAAATAAAAAGACTCATAAACATTAAAACAACAAAAATATCAGAATCAAAAAAAAAAAATATACCATTTCAAGAAAAGTCACAAACACCAAAAAAAACAAACAAAAAACAAAACAGAAAAAACAAAAAAGAATCAGAAATAAACAAAAACATTAAAAACAAAAACCTAACCAATGCTACCAAAAAACCCTGTAATTACAAGTTACAAATTCTAAACTTAAACTAAAATAGCAAAAAAAAAAACTACGGTAAAAACCAAAATTTGATTTCTAATCAAACCACAAATAGTTTATTACTAGGTACAAGTTCCCTTACACCTACTATACTACAACTTACTCTCCTTTGGACAATTGATGGATGATTTGTACCATTTTTTGATAATCTTCAACAACCCATTAAAAGCTATTTACTGTCTTTTACATTTTCATAAACAAATTTCTTCGAATAATCCACATCATAAGATAATGTAGGTCAAATTAAAAACTATATCATAAACCAGGTATTTATCTGTTTTAATAGTTTAAAAACTTTTCTATTACCCTTTAAGAGTAAAATAAACGATCATACATGCGCCAAAAGATACAGCTAATAATGAGGGTTCTCAATTACTACTCAACCTCCAAAGATAATTAAAAAATCTGCCAATATTCTTACAGTTTAAATATTACTTTACTCCTGAAAACTTCTTAATTTAGACTAATTAGGTACTAATCTAAGTCGAATATCTAATCTTATCAACTACAAAAAAAACCCAAAAATTTTACTTATTCCACCAAATAAAAACTAAAAATTTTAATAATATAAATTATAATTGAAACACATTTAGAGTATAAGCTCACCTAGTCTATCCGATTATTCTGGTACAAGGTTTATACGAGCAATAAATTACCGGGATAAAATACTATTGTCCACTCAGTGAATTAAAATTAAATAACACTATTTTAACTCGACATCTAACCATAATCAAATTTATTAAGATAAAAAACCTTTTCTGCGAAAAAGAAACATACTCATTATACTATTATCTCAATAACTTCATCAATAAACAAAAACAAACAAAAACAACCAAACAACATCAACAAAATGTCAATAAAGAATAGCAAATTCAAAACCCAAATGATGATTAAAAGAAAAATGATATTTTAAAAAACGAATCAAATTAAAAAATAAAAATAAACCACCAGCTAAAACATGCACACCATGAAAACCAGTAGATAAATAAAAAATACTACCAAAAATACCATCAGAAATAGAAAAACTAGCCTCACTATATTCAATAACCTGAACAAAAGTAAAAAGAGCAGCCAACAAAATAGTAATAATTAAACTCTCAACACATTCCTTGTTTCTCAAAAGACTATAATGAGATCAAGTAACAGAAACACCACTACTCAAAAGAATAACAGTATTCAACAAAGGAACCCCAAAAGGATTAACAAGTTCCAAACCTATAGAAGATCAATTTTCACCCAAATCATGAGCAGGAACCAAAGCAGCATCAAAAAAAGTCCAAAAAATACCAAAAAAAAACATAAATTCACTAAAAATAAACAATAAAATGCCAAATTTAAAACCATCCATAACAAAAAAATTATGATAACCAGAAAGACCCTCTATAGAAATATCCTTAGACCAAACAAAAGCAATAAAACAAGTAGAAAACAAACAAAAGAAAACACCAGAAACCAAACCATATTTAAAAAACACCACTAAAGAAGTAGTCAAACCACCTACACTCATAAACATCAAAAAAGGATAACTAGACAAAGTCAAAATATGAAAATTATGAAACAAAACGAACAAAAATCTTTAGAACCTAAATCTAATGTAAATATTATACTAAATTCGTAAAATAAACCTGGCCTCCTTTATGTAAATAAACTCATGAATTAAATTCATTTAAATTTACATTTATTTAAAAACATAATAACTAAAAACATAAATAAACAATAAAAACCCAGCAAGAAAAAAATAAAAAACAGAAAAAAGAGTTCTCAAACCTACAAAAGGATCTTCAACATGACATTGACCTAATCAACTTAAAATAACACCAACTAATAAAAACAATACAACTACAAATTTATTTAATTTAATTAAAATAGAAGTATAATTATTAAATAAAATAAAAAAATAAAAAACAACAATTCTAAATAAAAGAGCAACAACACCTAAAATTTTATTAGGAATAGCACGAAGAATAGCATAAGCAAATAAAAAATACCACTCAGGAACAATATGAACAGGACTCATTATAGGGTCGGCCTCAATAAACATCTCCGGATCACCCAAACTAAAAGGAAAAACCAAAACAAAAACTAAAAAAATAAACCAAAAAATAAGATTATAAGAATCCTTATAAACATAAAAAGGAGAAAAACAAATTTTATCATAATCACCATGACAATATAATTTAGAAGTACTACCAGTGTCATGCAAGAAAAGCAAATGAACCAAAACAAAAACTAAAATAGCCCAAGGTAATAAAAAATGCAAAACAAAAAAAAACTTCAAAGTAGCACCACCAACAGAAAAACCACTCCAAATTCAAACAACAAGCATAGGACCATAAACAGGAATAACACTAAGTAAACTCGTAATAACAACAGAAGCCCAAAAACTCATTTGAGCCCAAACCAAAACATAACCTATAAAAGCCTCTATCATAACCAATAAAAATATAGTCAAACCACTAGCCCAAACAAATTTAAGACGATAACTACCAAAAAATAAACCTTTAAAAAAATGTAAATATAAAAAAATAAAAAACAAACTAGCACCATTAAAATGAAAAATACGAAAAATTCAACCAAAATTAACTTCATACATAATATACTGAACACTACTAAAAGCAATCAAACTATCAGCAGAATAATACATAGCCAAAAAAGTACCAGTAAAAATCTGAAAAACTAAAACTATACCAAGCATACTACCAAAATTTCAACTAATTGTTAAAGTCTTACTAGAAGGCAAAGTAACAACCAAACCCTTGACAAAACCTAATAAATTCAACAAAGTTTCCAACCTATTCACTGACAATGAATAATACTAAAATTATACTAAAACTTTACATACAAAAAGCCATAAAAACCCTTTAATCTGCAATTAAATGTACTAAAATTATACTAAATAGCCTATTAGATCCAAAAGGAACTCTGCCCTATCAAGACAACATAATAAAATTTTACTAATCTAATAAATCAAACACAAAAACATTACAGGATAAATAAAAAAATAAAAAGAATTAAAATTTAATACATTATAAAAATAAAACTTAGTACTCATATTAACCAATCAAAAACCAAAACACAATATAGACAAAAACATTAAAAATAAAACAAACAAAAACACAAAAGAACTAACATCCAAAAGACTAATAAAACTAAAAATTTTAATAAAAAAATTCAAGCTTAAAGGAATATTTATAAACAAAAGAACTAACTCCCAACTAAAAAAATCCTGATTTTTTTTCCTAGAGTATTCAATCAAAAAAAACATCAAAACAATATAATAACAAAAAAACAAAAACCCATTAAAAATAGAAAAAAAAGCAAGGAAAATAATCCAATTAAAAGATTCAGTAGAAGAAATAACAAGTAAAGATTTATAACTTTTCAAAACAAACAACTGAAAATAACACACAAAAATACCCAAAAGAATAACAAAATAAAACCTAAAATCCAAAAAATATAAAATAACAGGAAAAAAAGGTAATTTCTGAAAAGTTAAAAACCATAAAACACCCCAACCATAAATAGAATTAACAACAGAAAAAATCCAAAAATGAAAAGGAGAAACACCAACCTTTAAAAATAAAACAAACAACTGAAAATAAGAAAAATTCAATAACAAAAAAACCAAACCCAAAAACTCCTGAATTACAAAATAATTCAATAAACCATGAAAAGAATAATTAGATTTATTAATCAAAACAAACAACAAAGTCATAATTAAAAAAGTACTTCACCAAATAAAAATATTACAACTAAAAACATTAAAAATAAAACAAACTAGCACCATTAAAAATAAAACAAACAAAAACAAACAGGTTTTAACCTTAAACAAGTTTAGAAGACTCGTCTTAAATTTGTTAGTTGAAATCTATCTTTTGCGCTTAAAACAAATGCACTTCTTATGCTATATCAACTAGATAAAAGTATGTAAAGTTTTATTTT